ATTTATGGCACGCGGGAAGGGCTCGCGCAGCTGCAGCCGGATTTGAAAAAGGGATTGATCGTGACTTTGAACCTGTTCTTTCCATGACTCCTCTTAACTAAGAAGGGAGATCAAATGCTTTAGTAATAGATTTGATTCCACTATACAGATTAGCTTGAGTGGATCAGGTCATATTTAAAAAGTATTTTTTTTCTTGGCTTTTCAGCTCGTTTATAATAAAAAAAATTATATTTTTCCGGGTTCGGCTATCCAGCTTAGCCGAGCCACCCCCTTTATGATTATGATATTGAAAGATAAAAATTTCGAAAATAAATAATAAAAAGAGAAATAAACCTATTCAACAAGAAAAAGGAGAGAGAGGGATTCGAACCCTCGATAGTTCTTTCGAACTATACCGGTTTTCAAGACCGGAGCTATCAACCACTCAGCCATCTCTCCGAAAGATAATTTATATTTTATTTTTTTTGTCCAATGAATGGAACATATTGATATAGTTCATATCTTTTTTATGAATCTAAAAATCGAAAGTAATATATATATATTAGGAATCTTTAGGTCTATATATCGGTGTATATAGATACATGTAGATGCATGATCTAGTGTTCTCCCTTGGAAAGAAAGCGACAAAATTGTGATTTATGGTACAATCCAATCACGATGCATTTTTTTTTTTTGCTGATAAAGAGATCAAATGGTATAAAATTCTTTTATTGGTAGATTGGAGGATTAGAAACATGACTATTGCTTTCCAATTGGCTGTTTTTGCATTAATTGTTACTTCATCAATCTTACTGATTAGTGTACCCGTTGTATTTGCTTCTCCCGATGGTTGGTCGGGTAATAAAAATATTGTATTTTCCGGTACATCATTATGGATTGGATTAGTCTTTCTGATAGGTATTCTAAATTCTCTTATCTCTTGAATATATTTGTTCTCGATCCAAAAACGGCAAATCCACTAATTATTTGAGATTATGAGACGCTTTAAAATTCAATAATAAGTTATAAATTTTAAAAATGCAAATAGCGCAAAAATTTTAACAATTTGTGGGGTTCGAACTTATTGTATTTGGGTCTTTGTTTTGTAAAATATTGAAAATAAAAAAATATATATTTATAATTTAATATAAATCTGTACTAAAGTTGTACATATATAATATGTAATATAGTATTATATATATATATATATATTTTTTTTTTTATTTATAAATAAACAAAACATTATTAATATTAAAAATAATAAAAAAAGATAAAAATAAATCGGGAGTTTTTGGCTTAGTTGTGCGCAGATAGAATCTATACATTGCATATCACGAAAAAAAAATGTAGCGGATATAGTCGAATGGTAAAATTTCTCTTTGCCAAGGAGAAGATGCGGGTTCGATTCCCGCTATCCGCCCTGTAAAATGTGGTTAATTTATTTTTAAGATAAAGTATAGTTAATAATGCTCAGTTATCTCCCCGCTTTTCTTGTACTCCAAAAAAAAGCTAATTTATTAACGGTTAACAGAATAAAATTCCTTTTTTTTAAGTTGCGGAGACGGGATTTGAACCCGTGACCTCAAGGTTATGAGCCTTGCAAGCTACCAAACTGCTCTACCCCGCGAAAAACTGGAAACTCTTGGACAAAAAAAGATTGAGTTGCCCCCTTACCATATCTGTACAAAATAGAATATCATATCCCATTTATACAGAATGGTAAAGGGGGCCTCTATGATCAATGATCCTATAAAAAATTAAAAGATATTTTAATCCTTACCAACTGGATCTTGTTGCTCCGGGTAAAAAACAGGCATGAACCATTTCACGAAGTATGTACCCGGATAGCCCAAAATCTCGATAGTTAGCTCTCGGCCTTCCGGTTGAAAAACAACGTTGACGCAGGCGTGTAGGTGCACTATTACGTGGTAGGGACTGTAATTTTCCATGAATTTCCCATTTCTCACTCAAAGATTGAGCTTTGTTTATTTCTTTTTTTGAGGATCTGCGACTCAAATGATATTTCTGTTCTAATTTGACCCTCTTCTTCTCCCTCTGAATCAAACTTTTTCTTGCCATATATGGTTCAATTCGTGTTAGTATCAATGATACAATATAAATCGGATCCTAGGTGTAGAAATAAAAGACGTGCCCCTTCTTAATCAAAATAAATTTTATTTTCGAGGCTACAACACATAAAATAAGGACTCAACCAAATTTTCCTGATGTAGAAGCAATCAAGAAAGCCGCATAAGTGAATATATAACCTACAGAAAAGTGGGCTAACCCGACCAATCTTGCTTGAACAATAGAAAGAGCCACAGGTTTATCTCTCCATCGAATCAAATTAGCCAAAGGTGTTCGTTCATGAGCCCAGGCTAAAGTTTCAATCAATTCCTGCCAATATCCACGCCAGGATATTAAGAACATAAATCCAGTAGCCCAAACAAGATGTCCAAATAAGAACATCCAGGCCCAGACCGATAAACTATTCATACCGAAGGGGTTATATCCGTTGATA